GCTAGCGTAGCTTAATACAAAGCATAGCACTGAAGATGCTAAGATGAGACCTAAGAAACTCCGCATGCACAAAGGCATGGTCCCGACCTTATTATCAGCTTTAACTCAACTTACACATGCAAGTCTCCGCAACCCAGTGAATATGCCCTCAATCCCCCAGCCCGGGGACGAGGAGCGGGCATCAGGCACAGATATTAGCCCAAGACGCCTAGCCAAGCCACACCCCCAAGGGAATTCAGCAGTGATAAACATTAAGCCATAAGTGAAAACTTGACTCAGTTAGTGTTAAAAGGGCCGGTAAAACTCGTGCCAGCCACCGCGGTTAGACGAGAGGCCCTAGTTGATATTATAACGGCGTAAAGGGTGGTTAAGGACAAACAAATAAATAAAGTCAAATGGCCCCTTGGCCGTCATACGCTTCTAGGCATCCGAAGCCCTAACACGAAAGTAACTTTAACAAGTATACCTGACCCCACGAAAACTGAGAAACAAACTGGGATTAGATACCCCACTATGCTCAGCCGTAAACTTAGACATCCAACTACAATTAGATGTCCGCCAGGGTACTACGAGCATTAGCTTAAAACCCAAAGGACCTGACGGTGTCTCAGACCCCCCTAGAGGAGCCTGTTCTAGAACCGATAACCCCCGTTCAACCTCACCACTTCTAGTCACCCCAGCCTATATACCGCCGTCGTCAGCTTACCCTGTGAAGGTAATAAAAGTAAGCAAAATGGGCACAGCCCAAAACGTCAGGTCGAGGTGTAGCGCATGAAGTGGGAAGAAATGGGCTACATTTTCTAATCATAGAACATCACGAACATGCACCATGAAACAGTGCTTAAAGGAGGATTTAGTAGTAAAAAGGAAATAGAGTGTCCATTTGAACCCGGCTCTGAGACGCGTACACACCGCCCGTCACTCTCCCCTGTCAAAACGCATTAAAAATACTTAATACAACAGCACCGACGAGGGGAGGCAAGTCGTAACACGGTAAGTGTACCGGAAGGTGCACTTGGATCAAACCCAGGGCGTGGCTGAGTTAGTCAAGCATCTCACTTACACCGAGAAGACATCCATGCAAATTGGATCACCCTGAGCCAAACAGCTAGCTTAACCACCTAATAACTAAACAATATAAATAAAATAAAATAAACCCAACACCAAAAACTAAACCATTTTTTTACCTGAGTATGGGAGACAGAAAAGGTTCAATAAAGCAATAGAAATAGTACCGCAAGGGAAAGCTGAAAGAGAAATGAAACAACCCATATAAGCATTAAAAAGCAAAGATTAAACCTCGTACCTTTTGCATCATGATTTAGCCAGTATACTCAAGCAAAGAGACCTTTAGTTTGAAACCCCGAAACCAGGTGAGCTACCCCGAGACAGCCTATTAAGGGCCAACCCGTCTCTGTGGCAAAAGAGTGGGAAGAACTCCGGGTAGAAGTGACAGACCTACCGAACCTGGTGATAGCTGGTTGCCTAAGAAATGAATAGAAGTTCAGCCTCGTACTCCCCAAATCAAACATAACACAAACAAGACACCAAGAGAAATATACGAGAGTTAGTTAAAGGGGGTACAGCCCCTTTAACAAAGGACACAACCTTCTCAGGAGGATAAAGATCATAATACATAAAACATACTGTTCCAGTGGGCCTAAAAGCAGCCACCTAAACAGAAAGCGTTAAAGCTCAGACAGATAAAAGTTTATTATTCTGATAAAAAATCTTATTCCCCTAAACACTATTAGACCAACCCATGCCTACATGGAAGAGATTATGCTAAAATGAGTAACAAGAAGGCCCGACCTTCTCCAAGCACAAGTGTAAGCCAAATCGGACCAACCATTGGCAATTAACGAACTCAACCCAAGAGAGTAATGTGAGTTATAAAAAAACCAAGAAAAACCCACAATTAACCCATCGTTAACCCCACACTGGAGTGCATTTAAAGGAAAGACTAAAAGAAAAGGAAGGAACTCGGCAAACACAAGCCTCGCCTGTTTACCAAAAACATCGCCTCCTGCAACACAACCAAGTATAGGAGGTCCAGCCTGCCCAGTGACTACAAGTTCAACGGCCGCGGTATTTTGACCGTGCAAAGGTAGCGCAATCACTTGTCTTTTAAATAGAGACCTGTATGAATGGCTAAACGAGGGCTTAACTGTCTCCCCTTTCTAGTCAGTGAAATTGATCTACCCGTGCAGAAGCGGGTATAAGAATACAAGACGAGAAGACCCTTTGGAGCTTAAGGTACAAAACTCAACCACGTTAAGCGACTAAATAAAAAGCACAAACTTTGTGGAATATGAAGTTTTACCTTCGGTTGGGGCGACCGCGGAGAAAAAGCAAGCCTCCGAGTGGACTGGGAATAATCCCCTAAAACCAAGAGAGACATCTCTAAGCCACAGAACATCTGACCAAACATGATCCGGCTAACATAGACCGATCAACGAACCAAGTTACCCTAGGGATAACAGCGCAATCCCCTCCCAGAGTCCATATCGACGAGGGGGTTTACGACCTCGATGTTGGATCAGGACATCCTAATGGTGCAGCCGCTATTAAGGGTTCGTTTGTTCAACGATTAAAGTCCTACGTGATCTGAGTTCAGACCGGAGCAATCCAGGTCAGTTTCTATCTGTAACGCTACTTTTCCTAGTACGAAAGGATCGGAAAAGAGGGGCCCATACTTAAAGCACGCCCCACCCCTAATTTATGAAAACAAATAAATAAAGTAAAGGGAGAGCCAAAACCCAGCTGGCCAAAATAAGGACATACTGGGGTGGCAGAGCATGGTAAATTGCGAAAGGCCTAAGCCCTTTTAACCAGAGGTTCAAATCCTCTTCCCAGTTTATGCTAAACATCCTAATAACCCACTTAATCAACCCCCTAGCTTACATCGTACCAGTACTACTAGCAGTAGCCTTCCTGACACTAATTGAACGAAAAGTGCTGGGATATATGCAACTACGAAAAGGACCAAACGTAGTAGGCCCTTATGGACTACTACAGCCCATCGCTGACGGAGTAAAACTATTCATTAAAGAACCAGTCCGCCCATCAACATCATCCCCATTTTTATTTCTAGCCGCCCCAGTACTTGCACTAACCCTAGCCATAACCCTATGAGCACCAATACCAATACCTTATCCAGTAGCCGACCTTAACCTGGGGGTCCTATTTATTCTAGCCCTGTCAAGCCTTGCCGTATATTCAATTCTAGGATCAGGCTGAGCATCAAATTCAAAATATGCGCTAATTGGAGCTTTACGAGCTGTAGCCCAAACAATTTCATATGAAGTTAGCCTAGGACTAATTCTCCTCTCCGTCATCATCTTTTCAGGGGGATATACCCTACAAACATTTAACACCACCCAAGAAAGCATCTGATTACTTATCCCCGCCTGACCACTAGCCGCAATATGATATATCTCAACACTGGCCGAAACAAACCGAGCACCATTTGACCTAACAGAAGGAGAATCAGAACTAGTATCTGGTTTCAATGTAGAATATGCAGGAGGACCATTCGCACTCTTCTTCCTGGCCGAATACGCCAACATCCTCCTGATAAATACCCTTTCAGCCGTTCTATTTCTAGGAGCCTCACATATCCCAAACATTCCAGAACTTACAACAATTAACCTTATAATCAAAGCTGCATTACTATCCATCATATTCCTATGAGTACGGGCCTCATATCCACGATTCCGATATGACCAACTAATACACCTAGTATGAAAAAACTTCCTTCCTCTTACACTTGCCTTCGTACTATGACACACTGCCCTGCCAATCGCACTAGCAGGACTCCCCCCACAACTATAATCAAGGAACTGTGCCTGAATACCCAAGGGCCACTTTGATAGAGTGAATTATAGGGGTTAAAATCCCCTCAGTTCCTAGAAAGAAGGGAATCGAACCCATACTCAAGAGATCAAAACTCTTGGTGCTTCCTTTACACCACTTTCTAAGGCAGGGTCAGCTAATAAAGCTTTCGGGCCCATACCCCGAACATGACGGTTAAAGTCCCTCCTCCGCCAATGAACCCATATGTACTTATAATCCTATTATCTAGCCTTGGACTAGGAACCACCCTAACCTTTGCTAGCTCTCACTGACTCTTAGCTTGAATAGGCCTAGAAATTAATACACTAGCAATCACCCCCCTAATAGCACAACACCACCACCCCCGCGCAGTAGAAGCAACTACAAAATATTTCTTAACCCAGGCCACCGCAGCAGCAATAATCTTATTCGCAAGTACAACAAATGCCTGAATAACAGGAGAATGAAACATCAACGACCTATCAAACCCCATTGCCAGTACAATATTCATAACTGCCTTAGCACTTAAAATTGGACTTGCACCAATACACTTCTGAATACCAGAAGTCCTACAGGGATTAGACCTACCAACAGGACTCATTCTCTCCACCTGACAAAAACTCGCCCCATTTGCCCTCATTGTTCAAACAGCACAATCCATCGACCCATCACTCCTAACACTACTAGGAGTTATATCCACATTAATTGGAGGATGAGGAGGACTAAACCAAACCCAACTACGAAAAATCCTGGCCTACTCTTCAATCGCACACATAGGTTGAATAATTATCGTAATCCAGTACGCCCCACAACTCACCCTAGTCGCACTAGGAACATATATTATCATAACCTCAGCAGCATTCCTAACCCTAAAAACATCACTAACAACTAAAATTAATACACTCGCAACAACCTGATCAAAAAACCCCATCCTAACATCAACAACTGCCCTAGTTCTCCTGTCACTAGGAGGATTACCACCACTCACAGGATTTATACCAAAATGACTAATTTTACAAGAACTGACAAAACAAGGCCTCCCTATTATTGCCACAACCATAGCTCTAACCGCCCTAATTAGTCTATACTTCTACCTGCGACTATGCTACGCAATAACACTAACCATCTCTCCCAATACAATTAACTCAACTACCCCATGACGAACCCAAACAACCCAAACCTCTTTACCCCTAACCTTGTTCACCATCGCCGCCCTAGGACTACTCCCAATAACACCCGCCGTCCTAATACTAACCACCTAGGGATTTAGGATAATATTAGACCAAAAGCCTTCAAAGCTTTAAGTAGAAGTGAAAATCTTCTAATCCCTGATTAAGGCCTACAAGGAATTAACTTGCATCTCCTGATTGCAAATCAGACACTTTTATTAAGCTAAGGCCTTACTAGATGAGAAGGCCTCGATCCTACAAACTCTTAGTTAACAGCTAAGCGCTCAAACCAGCGAGCATTCATCTACTTTTCCCGCCGCCTAGTAAATAAGGCGGGAAAAGCCCCGGCAGAGTATTAATCTACGTCTTCGGATTTGCAATCCAATGTGATATTCACCACGGGGCTGATAGGAAGAGGACTTAAACCTCTGTCTTCGGGGCTACAACCCACCGCCTAAACACTCGGCCACCCTACCTGTGGCAATCACGCGCTGATTCTTCTCTACCAACCACAAAGACATTGGCACCCTTTATCTTGTATTTGGTGCCTGAGCCGGAATAGTGGGAACCGCCTTAAGCCTTCTCATTCGGGCTGAACTTAGCCAACCCGGGTCGCTTCTAGGTGATGACCAAATTTATAATGTTATCGTTACTGCCCACGCCTTCGTAATAATCTTCTTTATAGTAATGCCTGTCCTTATTGGAGGATTTGGAAACTGACTTGTACCGCTCATAATTGGAGCTCCTGATATAGCATTCCCACGAATAAATAATATAAGCTTCTGACTGCTCCCCCCCTCATTCCTACTACTATTAGCCTCCTCTGGTGTTGAAGCTGGGGCCGGAACAGGATGAACAGTATACCCACCCCTTGCAGGAAACCTAGCCCACGCAGGAGCATCAGTAGACCTGACAATTTTCTCACTCCACTTGGCAGGTGTTTCATCGATCCTTGGGGCAATCAATTTTATCACCACAACCATCAACATGAAACCCCCTGCTATTTCTCAATACCAAACACCCCTGTTCGTCTGATCCGTACTCATTACCGCCGTACTGCTCCTTCTGTCCCTACCCGTCCTAGCCGCCGGAATTACAATACTCTTAACAGATCGAAACCTTAACACCACATTCTTCGACCCAGCAGGCGGAGGAGACCCGATCCTTTATCAACACTTATTTTGATTCTTTGGTCATCCAGAAGTTTATATTCTTATCCTTCCGGGGTTTGGAATTATCTCCCATGTTGTAGCCTACTACTCAGGCAAAAAAGAGCCGTTTGGTTATATAGGAATGGTTTGAGCCATAATAGCCATCGGCCTTCTTGGGTTCATTGTATGAGCCCATCACATATTTACCGTTGGAATAGACGTGGACACTCGTGCATACTTTACATCTGCAACAATAATCATCGCAATTCCAACAGGTGTAAAAGTGTTTAGCTGACTAGCCACACTTCACGGAGGATCAATCAAATGAGAAACACCCATACTATGGGCCCTTGGGTTTATCTTCCTATTTACAGTAGGTGGACTCACAGGAATTGTACTATCCAACTCATCACTTGACATCGTTCTTCATGACACTTACTATGTAGTAGCACACTTCCACTATGTACTATCAATAGGTGCTGTGTTTGCCATCATAGCAGCCTTTGTGCACTGATTCCCCCTACTAACTGGATATACCCTTCACAGTGCCTGAACAAAAATCCATTTCGGGGTTATATTTATTGGAGTTAACCTCACATTCTTCCCACAACACTTCCTGGGCTTAGCAGGCATGCCACGACGATATTCTGATTACCCAGACGCATATGCCCTATGAAACACAGTTTCATCAATCGGGTCACTAATTTCCTTAGTAGCAGTAATTATATTCCTATTTATCCTATGAGAAGCCTTCGCTGCTAAACGAGAAGTATTATCTGTAGAACTAACAATAACAAACGTAGAATGACTTCACGGCTGCCCTCCTCCATACCACACATACGAAGAACCAGCATTTGTTCAAATTCAATCAAATTAACGAGAAAGGGAGGAATTGAACCCCCATGTGCTGGTTTCAAGCCAGCCACATAACCACTCTGTCACTTTCTTCTAAAGACATTAGTAAAGTGTAAATTACATCACCTTGTCAAGATGAAATCGCAGGTTAAACCCCTGCATGTCTTAAACTTATGGCACACCCAACGCAACTAGGATTCCAAGACGCGGCATCACCCGTTATAGAAGAACTTCTTCACTTCCACGACCATGCATTAATAATTGTATTCCTAATTAGCACCTTAGTATTATATATTATTGTTGCAATGGTGTCAACCAAGCTTACTAACAAATACATTCTAGACTCCCAAGAAATCGAAATTGTATGAACTATTTTACCTGCCGTCATTTTAGTATTAATTGCCCTACCCTCCCTACGCATTCTATACCTTATGGACGAAATTAATGACCCCCACCTAACAATTAAAGCAATAGGTCACCAATGATACTGAAGTTACGAATATACAGATTATGAAAACCTAGGATTTGACTCTTATATAGTACCGACCCAAGATCTTGCCCCAGGACAATTCCGACTCCTAGAAACAGATCACCGGATAGTTGTTCCAATAGAATCCCCAGTCCGGGTCCTAGTATCTGCTGAAGATGTACTACACTCTTGAGCTGTTCCATCTCTAGGCGTAAAAATGGACGCAGTTCCAGGTCGATTAAACCAAACCGCCTTCATCGCCTCACGTCCAGGAATATTCTATGGACAATGCTCTGAAATTTGTGGAGCAAATCACAGCTTTATACCAATTGTCGTTGAAGCAGTACCACTAGAACACTTCGAAAACTGATCATCATTAATACTAGAAGACGCCTCGCTAGGAAGCTAAATATTGGACATAAGCATTGGCCTTTTAAGCCAAAGACTGGTGACTCCCGACCACCCCTAGTGAAATGCCACAATTAAACCCAGGCCCTTGATTCGCTATCTTAGTATTCTCCTGATTAATTTTCTTAACCATCATCCCAACTAAAATCTTAAATCACATTTCACCAAATGAACCAACCCCAGTAAGTGCTGAAAAACACAAGACTGACTCCTGAGACTGACCATGATAGTAAGCTTTTTCGACCAATTTGCAAGCCCATCATATCTTGGAATCCCACTAATTGCCATCGCAATTGCACTACCCTGAGTACTTTACCCAACTCCATCATCTCGATGAATTAACAACCGACTTGTTACAGTCCAAGGGTGATTTATCAATCGATTTACAAATCAACTGATACTACCACTAAACGTGGGAGGACACAAATGAGCATTACTATTAGCATCGCTAATAATCTTTCTAATCACAATTAATATACTTGGCCTACTACCATATACCTTCACACCCACAACACAACTGTCACTTAATATAGGATTTGCTGTACCACTATGACTTGCCACAGTAATTATTGGAATACGAAATCAACCAACAATCGCCCTAGGACACCTACTGCCAGAAGGGACACCCATCCTACTGATCCCAGTACTAATTATTATCGAAACAATTAGTCTATTTATTCGACCATTAGCCCTAGGAGTTCGGCTCACAGCTAACCTAACCGCAGGCCACCTGCTAATTCAACTCATCGCCACAGCCGTATTTGTTCTTCTACCAATAATACCAACAGTAGCAATCCTAACCGCCACTGTACTTTTCCTACTCACACTTTTAGAAGTAGCAGTAGCAATAATCCAGGCCTATGTCTTCGTGCTTCTTCTAAGCCTATATCTACAAGAAAACGTCTAATGGCCCACCAAGCACATGCCTATCATATAGTTGATCCAAGCCCATGACCACTAACCGGAGCTATCGCTGCCCTATTAATAACATCCGGCTTAGCAATCTGATTCCACTTCCATTCAACAATACTTATAACCTTAGGACTAATCCTCCTACTTCTCACTATGTATCAATGATGACGTGATATTATCCGAGAAGGGACCTTCCAAGGTCACCACACGCCTCCTGTGCAAAAAGGACTACGATATGGAATAATTTTATTTATTACCTCCGAAGTGTTCTTCTTCCTGGGATTCTTCTGGGCCTTCTACCACTCAAGCTTAGCTCCAACACCAGAACTGGGGGGATGCTGACCTCCCACAGGAATCACCCCACTAGACCCCTTCGAAGTACCACTCCTCAACACAGCCGTATTATTAGCATCAGGGGTTACAGTAACATGAGCCCACCATAGCATTATGGAAGGGGAACGAAAACAAGCCATTCAATCCTTAGCATTAACCATTTTACTGGGATTTTACTTCACCGCACTCCAAGCTATAGAATACTACGAAGCGCCCTTTACAATCGCGGACGGAGTTTATGGCTCAACATTCTTCGTAGCCACAGGATTCCACGGACTACACGTTATTATTGGATCAACCTTCCTAGCAGTATGCCTCCTACGCCAAATCCAATACCACTTTACATCTGAACACCACTTTGGCTTTGAAGCCGCTGCCTGATACTGACATTTTGTCGACGTAGTATGACTATTCCTCTACGTATCTATCTATTGATGAGGCTCATAATCTTTCTAGTATTAAAATTAGTACAAGTGACTTCCAATCACACAGTCTTGGTTAAACCCCAGGGAAAGATAATGAATCTAATTATAACCATTTTAATTATTACAACAGCCCTATCCCTAATTCTAGCAATCGTATCCTTTTGACTACCACAAATAAACCCAGATGCAGAAAAACTATCACCATACGAATGCGGATTTGATCCACTAGGATCTGCCCGACTACCATTCTCCCTACGTTTTTTCCTAGTAGCAATTCTATTCCTTCTTTTTGACCTAGAAATTGCCCTACTACTCCCGTTACCCTGAGGAGACCAACTCCACAACCCCACTGGAACATTCTTTTGAGCTACAACGGTCCTAATTCTATTAACCCTAGGACTAATTTATGAATGGACCCAAGGTGGCTTAGAATGAGCAGAATAGGGGGCTAGTCCAAAACAAGACCTCTGATTTCGACTCAGAAAATCGTGGTTTAACTCCACGGTCCCCTTATGACACCCGTACATTTTAGTTTTAGCTCAGCATTTATCTTAGGCCTAATAGGACTAGCATTCCACCGAACCCACTTACTATCAGCACTCCTATGCCTTGAAGGAATAATATTATCCCTATTTATTGCATTAGCCCTATGGGCACTACAATTCGAATCTACAGGATTCTCAACAGCCCCTATACTACTCCTAGCTTTCTCTGCCTGCGAAGCTAGCGCCGGCCTAGCACTACTAGTTGCCACTGCCCGAACCCACGGAACAGATCGACTACAAAACCTTAACCTCTTACAATGCTAAAAGTATTAATTCCCACAATTATGTTATTTCCAACAATTTGATTATCCTCCCCCAAATGACTGTGAACAACCACAACTACGCACAGCCTCCTAATTGCTTCTATTAGTTTAACATGATTAAAATGAACATCCGAGGCCGGGTGAACCTCCTCCAATACTTACCTGGCTACAGACCCGCTATCAACCCCCCTCCTAGTACTAACATGCTGATTACTTCCCCTTATAATCCTAGCCAGCCAAAACCACATTAACCCTGAACCAATCAGCCGACAACGCTCATATATTACACTCCTAGCCTCACTACAAACTTTTCTAATTATAGCATTCGGCGCCACAGAAATCATTATATTTTACATTATGTTCGAAGCCACACTCATCCCAACCCTTATTATTATTACCCGATGGGGGAACCAAACCGAACGACTCAATGCAGGAACTTACTTCCTATTTTATACCTTAGCAGGATCACTTCCACTCCTAGTAGCCCTACTGCTCCTCCAACAATCCACAGGGACGTTATCAATGCTAGTACTCCAATATTCACAACCATTACAACTTAACTCCTGAGGCCATATATTCTGATGAGCTGGCTGCCTAATCGCATTCTTAGTCAAAATACCATTATATGGAGTTCACCTGTGACTGCCAAAAGCGCACGTAGAAGCCCCCGTAGCAGGCTCAATAGTTCTAGCAGCAGTTTTACTAAAACTCGGCGGATACGGAATAATACGTATAATAGTAATACTAGACCCCCTATCAAAAGAACTGGCCTACCCATTCATCATCCTAGCCCTCTGGGGAGTTATCATAACCGGGTCAATTTGCCTTCGACAAACAGACCTAAAATCACTAATTGCCTACTCATCCGTAAGCCACATAGGCCTAGTAGCAGGAGGAATCCTAATTCAAACCCCATGAGGATTTTCAGGGGCAATCATTCTAATAATTGCCCACGGATTAGTATCATCAGCACTATTTTGTTTAGCCAACACAGCATATGAACGGACCCACAGCCGAACTATAATCCTTGCCCGAGGCCTACAAATGATTTTTCCATTAACCGCAATGTGATGATTCGCTGCTAACCTAGCCAATCTAGCACTCCCGCCCCTACCCAACTTAATAGGAGAGCTTATAATTATTACAACACTATTCAACTGATCCCCATGAACAATTCTACTTACCGGCCTCGGGACATTAATCACAGCTGGCTACTCCCTATACATATTCCTTATATCCCAACGAGGCCCAACCCCGCATCACATCACAGGACTACAACCATTTCACACCCGAGAACACCTATTAATAGCCCTACACCTAACCCCCGTTATCCTATTAGTGACAAAACCAGAACTCATATGAGGATGATGCTATTGTAAGTATAGTTTAACCAAAATATTAGATTGTGATTCTAAAGATAGGGGTTAAAATCCCCTTACTCACCAAGGAAGGACAGAAATCAGTAAGTACTGCTAATCCTTACGCTCCGTGGTTAAAATCCACGGCTTCCTTGTGCTTTCAAAGGATAACAGTTCATCCGTTGGTCTTAGGAACCAAAAACTCTTGGTGCAAATCCAAGTGAAAGCTAAAATGACACTAATTATACACTCATCACTCCTTCTTATCTTTTTCATTCTAATCTACCCATTACTCACCACACTAAACCCAAACCAACAAGAATCTAACATAGCAGAAACAACTAAAATCGCCGTCAGCTCCGCATTCTTCATTAGCCTCCTACCACTCATAATCTTCCTAAACCTAAAAACAGAAGGCATCATCACAAACTGACAATGAATAAACACCCAAACATTTGACGTAAATATTAGCTTCAAATTTGATCACTACTCCCTAATCTTTGTCCCAATCGCCCTATATGTTACCTGATCAATCCTAGAATTTGCACTATGATACATACATTCCGACCCCAACATCAACCGATTCTTTAAATACCTACTTACATTCCTAGTAACCATAATCATTCTAGTTACAGCTAACAACATATTCCAACTATTTATTGGCTGAGAAGGAGTAGGAATTATATCATTCCTACTTATCGGATGGTGACACGGACGAGCAGATGCCAACACAGCAGCCCTTCAAGCCGTTATCTACAACCGAGTGGGAGACATTGGATTAATCATAGCCATGGCCTGATTCGCAATAAACCTTAACTCCTGAGAAATCCAACAAATCTTCACCCTATCAAAAAGCTTCGACATAACGATCCCCCTAATAGGACTTGCTCTAGCAGCAACAGGAAAATCAGCCCAATTTGGCCTCCATCCCTGACTTCCCTCCGCCATGGAGGGCCCTACACCAGTGTCCGCCCTACTCCATTCAAGCACTATAGTCGTTGCAGGAATTTTCCTACTAATTCGCCTTCACCCTCTTATAGAAAATAACCAATTAGCCCTAACGACCTGTCTATGCCTAGGAGCATTAACCTCCTTATTTACAGCTACATGTGCCCTAACCCAAAATGATATCAAAAAAATTGTAGCTTTTTCAACATCAAGCCAATTAGGATTAATAATAGTCACAATTGGATTAAACCAACCACAACTAGCATTCCTCCACATCTGCACCCACGCCTTTTTCAAGGCCATATTATTCCTGTGCTCCGGATCAATCATTCACAGCCTAAACGACGAACAAGACATCCGAAAAATAGGCGGTCTATTTAATATTATACCCGCCACCTCAACATACTTCACAATCGGCAGCCTAGCCCTAACAGGAACCCCATTCCTAGCAGGATTTTTCTCAAAAGACGCAATTATTGAAGCCCTAAACACCTCTTATCTAAACGCCTGAGCCCTAGCCCTAACACTAATCGCCACATCATTCACCGCAGTATATAGCTTTCGACTAGTATACTTCGTAATTATAGGAACCCCACGATTCCTACCCCTATCCCCAATCAACGAAAACAACCCACTAGTAATCAACTCCATTAAACGACTTGCCTGAGGAAGCATTATTGCAGGACTAATTATTACACAAAACTTCCTACCAATAAAAACACCAATTATAACAATACCAACCACCCTAAAAATAGCAGCCCTTTTAGTAACAATTGCAGGCCTACTAGTAGCCATAGAACTAGCCAACATGACCAGCAAGCAAGTAAAAATCACCCCAATACTCCACACACACCATTTCTCAAATATACTAGGATTCTTTCCCACAATCATCCACCGACTCCTTCCAAAACTTAAACTCATCCTCGGACAGTCAGCCGCCACCCAGCTTGACAAAACATGATTAGAAACCATCGGACCAAAAGGCCTAGCACTAACACAAACAACTATGGCAAAAATTACAAATGACATCACACGTGGAATGATCAAAACATATCTAACCATCTTCCTTTTAACCCTAATCTTGGCCACCGCTCCTATACTCCTTTAAACTGCACGAAGAGCCCCACGACTCAACCCACGAGTAAGCTCCAACACAACAAGCAAGGTTAAAAGTAACACCCAAGCACAAATAACCAGTATAATTCCACCAGACGAATACATCACAGCCACACCACTAATATCTCCACGCAAGATAGAAAACTCCTTCAGCCCATCCACAACCACCCACGAACCTTCATATCACCCCCCTCAAAAAAGCCCCGCCACTAAACCAACCCCGAGTAAATAAACTAAGACATAACCTAGCACAGAACGACTCCCCCAAGCCTCCGGAAAAGGCTCAGCGGCCAAAGCCGCCGAGTAAGCAAAAACCACAAGCATTCCCCCCAAATAAATTAAAAAAAGTACCAGCGATAAAAAAGAACCCCCATGGCCGACTAAAACCCCACACCCAACCCCAGCTGCAACCACCAAACCAAGGGCAGCAAAATAAGGCGTAGGATTAGAAGCAACAGCAACTAAACCCACAACCAAAGCTACTAATAATAAAAACATAAAATAGGTCATAATTCTTGCTCAGACTTTAACCGAGACCAATGACTTGAAGAACCACCGTTGTTATTCAACTACAAGAACCAATAATGGCAAGCCTACGAAAAACACACCCCCTCATTAAAATCGCTAACAACGCACTAGTTGACCTACCAGCACCATCCAATATTTCAACATGATGAAACTTTGGGTCCCTACTAGGACTATGCTTAATTACCCAAATTTTAACTGGCCTATTCTTAGCAATACATTACACCTCAGATATCTCAACCGCATTCTCATCAGTCGCCCACATCTGCCGAGACGTAAACTACGGCTGATTAATCCGCAACATACACGCTAACGGAGCATCATTCTTCTTCATCTGCATTTATATACATATCGCCCGAGGTCTATACTACGGATCCTATCTATATAAAGAAACCTGAAACATCGGAGTAGTCCTCCTCCTACTAGTCATGATAACAGCCTTTGTCGGCTACGTCCTCCCATGAGGACAAATATCCTTTTGAGGTGCTACAGTAATTACAAACCTCCTATCCGCTGTACCATACATGGGGGATATATTAGTTCAATGAATTTGAGGAGGATTCTCAGTAGACAACGCAACATTAACACGATTCTTCGCATTTCACTTCCTCCTACCATTCATTATTGCTGCCGCAACAATTATTCACCTACTATTTCTCCACGAAACAGGATCAAACAACCCAATTGGACTAAACTCAGATGCAGACAAAATCTCATTCCACCCATACTTCACATATAAAGATCTCCTTGGATTCGTAATTATACTTCTAGCCCTAACACTACTAGCACTATTTTCTCCTAACCTACTGGGAGACCCAGAAAACTTCACCCCTGCCAACCCATTAGTCACCCCCCCGCACATTAAACCAGAATGATATTTCCTATTCGCCTACGCTATCCTACGGTCAATCCCAAACAAGCTTGGAGGTGTTCTCGCACTACTATTTTCCATCCTAGTGTTAATAGTAGTTCCACTACTACACACCTCAAAACAACGAGGACTAACATTCCGCCCAATCACCCAATTCCTATTCTGAACCTTAGTAGCAGACATAGCTATTCTAACATGAATTGGGGGTATACCAGTAGAACACCCGTTTATTATTATTGGACAAATCGCATCCATCCTATACTTCGCACTATTCCTCGTTTTTATCCCACTAGCAGGATGACTAGAAAATAAAGCACTAGAATGAGCTTGCCCTAGTAGCTTAGCCTAAAAGCATCGGTCTTGTAATCCGAAGATCGGAGGTTAAACTCCTCCCTAGCGCCCAGAAAAGAGAGATTTTAACTCTCACCCCTGGCTCCCAAAGCCAGAATTCTAAATTAAACTATTTTCTGGGGGGGAAAACCACCCCTTATGGTATAGTACATATTATGCATAATATTACATTAATGTACTAGTACATATATGTATTATCACCAATTCACTATTTTAACCATAAAGCAGGTACTAAATATTAAGGTATGCATAAAGCATATTATTAAAACTCAGAAAATAAAATATTTTAACTTGAGTAATATATTATTCCCCAAAAATTTGACCTCAAATTTTTCCTTGAAGTAATCAACTATAAATTTATTAAAACATATTAATGTAGTAAGAAACCACCAACTAATTTATATAAAGGTATATTATGCATGATAGAATCAGGGACAATAAATGTGGGGGTTGCACAATATGAATTATTACTGGCATCTGGTTCCTATTTCAGGAACATAACTGTAATATTCCACCCTCGGATAATTATATCTGGCATTTGATTAATGGTGTAGTACATATGTCTCGTTACCCACCATGCCGAGCATTCTTTTATATGCATAACGTATCTTTTTTTTGGTTTCCTTTCATTTGACATTTCAGAGTGCAGGCTCAAATGTTAATTTAAGGTTGAACATTTTCCTTGTATGTGATAATATAAATGAATTATCGTAAGACATAATTTAAGAATTACATATTATTAACTCAAGTGCATAACATATTAGTATCTTGTTCAACTTATCCTTACATAGTGCCCCCCCTTTGGTTTTTGCGCGACAAACCCCCCTACCCCCCTACGCTCAGCGAATCCTGTTATCCTTGTCAAACCCCGAAACCAAGGAGGACTCAAGAACGTGTAAGCCAACAAGTTGAGGTATAAATTGGCATCCCATTATATATATATATATATATATATATATGTGCACAATTTTTATTTTTTCCAAAATTTACTATTACCCCAAAACCCCTACCAAAAACTTCCAAAAAATAGCCCGACACTAAATATTCTAACATTATTAGTCA